TAGGATGTCCTAATACGTTACAGAATTTCGATTTTGCCAATGATCGAATCAAAGAAAAAAGTGGAACTCTAGTATCCAATTTCTTCATAGCATTATCTATTAAAAAAGCGTTGTCCAACATTTGACTCCGTACCAGGAAAGAATTTAATCGGACACTTAAAAAATAGGCCAAAAAGTCGATAGAATTCTTGGATAATGGGTTTAAATAGATCCTTTCCGGTTGAGACCACGCATAAAAGTTAGATTGACATAAATTTACAAGGTAAAATTTCCATTTATTCATCAAAAAAGGCGTACCCTTTGAAGCCAAAATGGATTTTCCTTGATATCTAACATAATGAGTGCAAGGATCCTTCAAAACCCACAGGATAACCTTCAAATGATTAGGAAAGACTTTTGCAAGATGTTCTATTTTTCCGTAGAAATGGATTCGCTCAAGAAGGACCTGAGAGGATTTTGACCGTAAATGAGAATCTCGGTTACGTAGAAAAAGGAAGATAGATTCGTATTCATATACATAAGAATTATATAGGAACCAGAAAAATTTTGGATTACTTTGTGAAAGTGAAAAAATGTAAATGGATTTCTGTGAAGTAAGAAGACTATTCCACTTCCAACCCTCATGAAGAATAAATCGACATAAATGCAAAGAAGAAACATCTTTCACCCAACAACGAAGGAGTTGAACCACGATTTCGAGATGGATCGGATAGGGTATTAGTACATGTAACACATAATTTAAATGTGAAAATTTGTCCTCTAAAAAGGGAAATATGGAATGAATTGATCGTAAATTATGAGATTTGACCTTTTCTGACCTTTCTAAACAAGATGTGAATCGTGTGGAAAATGGAATTTCCATAATAAGGGAGAACCCCTCCGATATCATTTGATAATATAAATTATTGTTGTATCGAAAAAACAAATTTTGATTCGAATATTTAGTGGAAATAATCAAAAAATTTTGTTGATACATTCGAGTAATTAAACGTTTTACAATTCGTAAACTCAATTTATGGTCATACCTGACATTTTGTGACAACAGGGACTTATTTAAACCAGGATCATGAGCAAATACATAAATATACTCCCGAAAAATAAGTGGATATAGGAAGTCATGCTGCTGCGATGGATCTAATTCTAAATACCCTTGAAACTCTTCCATTTGAAATTTCATAAAAAAGCAAGGTTTTTGGGATTCTCAAGTGATACATAGTGCGATACAGTCAAAACAAGAGTATTTATAGTTAATAGTTAAGAAAAAAATAAATAATAAATAGAGTAAGATAACGAAAAAATACCTCGGCAAAAGAGAAAGTCATCAACGGATTCTCTATACTCTCCTTTATCCATCTAATTGTTTTATGTTCATTAAAGGATAAAAAGATGCCTAAAAGTTTTTTATTTTTGCAAGCCAATCGCTCTTTTGATTTGGGAAACAATCTCTTTATCAATATACTGCTTCTTATACACCTTCGGCTCCACCCCAGAATTATAATGGTGAATAGCTTATAGTTAGGACTCATAAAAAAAGGAGAATCCACTCATGGAAAAACCCTTTCCCGCATCAGGCACTAATATTATTTTTAACATATAATTAGATCGGAAAATTCTTCAAATTAAGAAAAGAAGCTCGTTGCTTTTTTCATCTCCCTAGAATTTGAGCTATGGGGCTCTATCCATTTATTCACTTAACCCGACTTTGAGTTTTTTTGGTTTTGCGCCAAGAATTCAAACAAAGTTTTGGATCACTTTGGTAATAAAAAAATTCCTGGAATTCTCCATTGAAACGACATGCTGTTTTTTCCATTCATTCCTTATTATTTTGGATCAGTCGCGGTCTTCCCAACTCTACCGATAGTATGGACGAATTGATTTCTTCATAGAAATGTGTAAAAGATGCTAGCCGCACTTAAAAGCCGAGTACTCTACCGTTGAGTTAGCAACCCCCCCAAAAACCCTATTATTAATATTAATATTAATATTCAATTAATAAATCAAAATCAAGATGGATAGATACAATCGAAATCCCAATAAAAAGAAAAGAAATTGAATTCCCCGGCGCATGAAACTGAAAGATAAAAAGGAGAATTGATTCGAAACATAAAAACGAACGGATCAGATAAAACTACAAGAAATTATCAATAAAAAATGAAGGATATAATCCAAATTCAGAAATCCTTTCTTGCTGTCGCTTATCTTACCCCCTGCTATGTAATGAAGTAAAAAAAAAAGGGTCTAACAATAGATGCAGTTATCCACAACGAATTATATTTGGTTGAGAGGCTACTGTCAATATGAGTGTGAATGTTGAGAAAAAAATACACTTGATAACGAATACAATAAAGAAAGCAAAAAATTCTATAAAATTCCATATTCTTCTATATATTCTATAATATATATATCATAGAATATATAAAGAATAAGTTGTTTTTTTCTAAAAGAAAATGAAAATATGGAAATACCTAAGTATTTTATTTTATATATTCTAAAATTTAATATAAATAGAAATAAATATAAATAGAAATAAAATTAAACTAATAATAAAAAAATAAAGAAATAAACACAAGCATAAAGCTTGTGTTTATTTGAATGGTGTTTCCGTAATAGATTAGGGATAGAAAAAAGTTTAGGCGTAAAGAATTCATCTTGTTACTTGTTAATTGAATTCCAACCAAAAATACTCCACGAAAAAGGCAAGGCTATGACGAAATTTTCATTATAAAACCCTTTTTTTTATTTATTCACTTGTATTTGATCTTTTTTCTCTCCGTCTTCTATCAATTATCAATTTCTCTCAAAAACATTGTCAATTACAACATATGATATTACTAATACCTAGCACTCGTAATACCTAAAAATATTCCATAAAATAAAAAATAAAGAAATTGATAGGTAAGAATCAAACAGAAAGAAGCGGAGTAGAAAATAAGGGTTGACCAAGTTATATAGTTATATATAAATCATATAACCCCCCGTTTTTTTATTTCATTGATTGAATTCTCTTTGATTAAAGCGGAGTTACATAAAAAAACCGATTTCTTTGAAATATCTTGAACAGTTTCTGTAGGTTGAGCACCCCTTTCAAGGAAATAGAGAATATCAGGAAAATTTAAATAGGTCTGATTTTTTATTGGATCATAAAAACCAACCTTTCGAAGTGGTTTGCCATCTCTTCGGGATCGAACATCCATTGCAACGATTCGATAAATAGTTCGTTGTTTTCTACCACAGCGTCTCAAACGAAGTTTGAGCATATGCCTCCTTTAGCTAAAGCATGTAATTCCATTTAAGGAATCATAAATAAGTAATTATAATTGGTTGAGGGGTACTATCGATATCTATATTTTATCCATATTTTTGAGTAATCCAAAATTTTCACTTAGATATCTAGCTAATCTATACGATCTATTTGAATTCTTTATTTTTTCTATGTTTCTATATGAATATGTAATGTAATTTCTTTTTTGTTTACATATTTTACATCCGTAAATAGATTAGATTAATAGACCTCACTTAATTCTATTGATTGAATTAAGTGAATTAAGCGAGGTCTATTTCGAACTTAGAGCTAATTAGAATTACAGAAAGGTGCTCAAAAAGACAATTTTTTTTTATTCTAAAAAGATTTATTTTGATTTGATATAGTTAAACTATGAATAATTATTCTGATATACTGAGAATAGATACTCTTATATTTATATATTTATATAAAGAATATAAATATTTAGAATAGTAATAAAAATCAAATTTGATTTTATATTCTATATGGGTATGCTCTGGGACGGAAGGATTCGAACCTCCGAATAGCGGGACCAAAACCCGTTGCCTTACCACTTGGCCACGCCCCATTTCTATTCGTTACTACTAAACACTAATAGTGTTGTTGGTTGTTCGTCAATTCCAGTCAAAAATTTCTATGAACTAGATAGCTCATAGGATTTTGATACATGTAGATATAAAATGAAACTTCATTTATTGATCATAATATATAATTCAATTAAGATATTGGATGAAAGTACGATTTCTTCTATTCGTTTTTTTTTCAGAATTGAATGAAGAATTTTTGCTTGGTATACTCTAGCTTTTTACATTACTTTAGTCATTTTTAGATTAAAAATTTCAAAATCTATTAATAACTCAAAAAAAGTATCTTTCTATGTTTAAGAATAAAAATTATGTTATGCTTAATATCTTAAGTTTGATCTGGATCTGTTTTACTTATGCCCTTTATTCAAGCAGTTTTGTCTTGGCCAAATTGCCAGAGGCCTACGCTTTTTTGAAACCGATCGTAGATATTATGCCTGTAATCCCTCTTTTCTTTTTTCTTTTAGCCTTTGTTTGGCAAGCTGCTGTAAGTTTTCGATAAGATCTTAAATACCGTGCTACAAAATTCATAATTTAGTCCCGAAAAAAAGAAAACAATTGATAAGATCAGATGAGTCTTACAGTATGAACCCTGAAATAAACGATTGAGATTCATATATAACCGCGAAAAAGCTAGATCAACTCATTTATAGAATATAGATAAGTATAAATAAATATTCTAATTAGAGTCCTCAGCAATATCTGAAAAAAAAAGTGAAAAATTAGAATAAAAGACTCAACCCAACTTTAGATTTAGAAACAGATTTCTGAAAAATTTGATCTTTTTTCTATGTTCTAAAAATTGAAAATCTATTCTCTTTTTCCCAAACAAATAAAGAAGATCTTGGAGATTATGTAATGCTTACTCTCAAACTTTTTGTTTATACGGTAGTGATATTCTTTGTTTCTCTATTCATCTTCGGATTCCTATCTAATGATCCAGGACGAAATCCCGGACGTGAAGAATAAAGAAAATTGTTTTCTTTGCTTCATTTTTAACTGTTTTTAGGATTTTATCTCTTTCACATCCTTAACCATAAAAATGAAAAGAAAAACGATTACAAAGAACGTTTTTTCAAAAAAAAAACATAAGGGGATTAATTCGAAAGAAAATGAAAATACCAAGAGTTACCAACGTAACATAAAGGGAAAGAGAGGGATTCGAACCCTCGGTACAAAAGATTCGTACAACGGATTAGCAATCCGACGCTTTAGTCCACTCAGCCATCTCTCCCAATTAATTTATTAATTTAATTGGTAAAATTTCAAAAGTTCCATATATAAAAAAAGTATGTAATGCTTGCCAAATGAAAAAAAGCGCTTTTTTGTCTCACTACTTTTTAACTATTACTATCACACTTTTACTATAATAGATAGTGTAAAATTTTGTTTTTTAATTATTCATTAATAAATAATTAATATAAGGGTTTTAGATCCTTATATAAAAGCTTCAAATTATTCTAAATTAAAGCTTTTATATAGAAGAATAAATAACTAATAAATCTGTTTTAAATAGAAATTCTAGTGAAATATTCTATTTTTAAGTCAAATATAAAAATTAGACACATTAATAATAAAAATTTAGAAATTACAGAAGAATACTATATATGTAAATAGCTTCTTATATCAATTTCATATGAAAAGGTCATATGAAATAGCTCTCCTTTTTCATGTTGATTTCCACGGCCTGGCCCCGGTCGGTACCTAGCCGGGCCCCTTTTTTGTTATTCAAACAAGAAGGAAAAATAAGAATATTAAAAATAAATAGGGGAATATTTCCATTTCTGTTTTCTATAATTAAAGAATCATAGTCTCATTTCTGATTTTATTGTTTTTTTTTACTGATAAAAAAAAAAAGGACCCTGCTTTTTTGAAGAATACCTTCATTTTGGTTCTGAATTAATGAGCTTTGGCCAGCAGTCACCAAAACCCCTTTCGAAAAGGAAAGAGCTTTTTTAGTTATTAGTTATTTAAATAGTTAGTTAAACAGGAAGGAGTTTTCCTTTCCTAAAGTGTACTGACAAAAAACTAAGTCAATGCTCCCCTTTTCGTTTTGATGATTCTTCTTTGATCATATATTAATTACGACTAATTACTTTACTCGACAAAAAATCCTTTCTATATAATAATGGGATTATAGCGGGTATAGTTTAGTGGTAAAAGTGTGATTCGTTCTAATAGCCCCTTAAAATGGTTAAGGGGTCCTTCGATTGGATTCATAATCCGATCAAAAACTTTATTTCTTAAAAGGATTCAATCCTTTACCTTTCAATAAAAGATTCGAAGAAGAATATACATTCTCGTAATTTGTATCCAAGAGTCAACTATAACTTCATAAACAGAAATTGGATTTTGAAATTACGAAACAAAATGTTCTTAATTGAATGAATACATTCAATTGAATGAGTATGAGTAAAGGGTCCATGGATAAATATAGAAAAGTTTATTTATAATCGTAACTAAATCTTTGATTTTTTTTTAGAAAAGATTAAAGCGAAATAGCTATTAAAAGGTGACTTTGGTTTACTAGAGACATTGAGTTTTGTTTGATTTTATTAGCCCGGCGTAAACAAAAAACTTTTCCTAAGGATTCTTTCAATTCAAATAGAAATAGATAACGAAGTAACTAGAAAAATTGTTAAAATTCCCCTCCCCCATTCTTCTATAGGGATCATCTAGAAAGCGCCTTCTTTTGACCGCAGTAAGAGAGAAAGCCGACATAGATGTTATGGGTCTAAGTTCAAAAAAAGAATCAAAGTTTTAGTTGTTATTAATAACAATTCAATCTAAAAATACTAAATCAATTTGATTCTTTTTTATTATTAAGATTAAGAAATTAAAATTAAATTAATTTTTTGGGTTCACATTTTTTATACGATGATATGGGAATTTCTCAATATTCCATAAAGGAGCCGAATGAAACCAAAGTTTCATGTTCGGTTTTGAATTAGAGACGTTAAGATAAATCAACGTCGACTATAACCCTCAGCCTTCCAAGCTAACGATGCGGGTTCGATTCCCGCTACCCGCTTTATCTATTATTCTAGGCAAGTAAAGTCTAGAATAATAATATAGGATGCATTAGAATCTAAATTCTAATCTAATAGAATACCAAGGAATAATTCTACGAAAAATTGTCTTTTTTTGCATATTTGCATAAAAGTCCGAATCTTTTATTCAAATCTAAAATATTAAAATTATTAATAATCTTAATTAATTAAGATACTATGATATATTATTAGATATAATATCAAATTTGAAAAATTTTGAGTATTTTTTATACATACCTTTTTTTTTACTAAAAATAAATTACATTTTGAATTTTTTATTTATATTAATTTTCTATATTAATAATTAATAGGGAATTCTAAAAATCTAATAATTATCTCGCATCCTTTTTCTTTCATTCTTTAAAGTAAAAAAAAAAAACAAATTGGAATGAAAAGCGTCCATTGTCTAATGGATAGGACAGAGGTCTTCTAAACCTTTAGTATAGGTTCAAATCCTATTGGACGCATGGACGCAATTGATTTCCATATCTTTAGTTAGATTTTTATCTATGTAAAAATTTAGGGTTTTTCTAAGAGACACTTAATCTTATACTAGATATTCGAATTTTATTCTAAATATAAA